TATTTCGAGAAAAAGTATCTCTTGTTTTTCATTCCCATTCACATAAGAATGAATACTATGATTCGCATTTCGAACAGGCATGAATACAGCATCTATAGGATAACTTCCGTCTTGAAAGTTATTTGGCGTTTTTATACGATATCCGCGATTCCTCTCGATTTGTAATTCAATACACAAATTAATTGGTTCTGTTAGGTTAGCTATATACTGTGTATTATCAACAATTTCCACAGAAGGTGGTAAGATAATGTCTTGAGCAGTTACATATCCAGGACCCTTGACACAAATAGACGCGTTACGAGTTCCATACAGATTACTTTTCAAGACAATTTCTTTCAAACTCATTAAAATTTCATGTACGGATTCTTGAATACCTACTATGGTAGAATATTCATGTGGTATTTTCTCAGATTTTGCGCGTGTGATACATGTACCTTCTATTTCTCCGAGCAAAGCTCTTCGCATTGCAATGCCTATTGTATCGGCTTGACCTTTCATAAGTGGGGCCAGAATAAAGCGTCCATAATAAAGACGCTTACTGTCTGCTCTTGATTCAACACACTTCCACTGTAGTGTCCGAGTAGATACTGTTACTTTCTCTCGAACCATAGTATATTATTTGATCAAATCATTGAATTATTTATTTCTCTTGAAATCTCTTCAATGTTTATTTTTACACACGTCTTTTTTTAGGAGGCCTACAGCCATTATGTGGCATAGGAGTTACATCCCGTATGAAACTTAATAGTATACCACTTCTACGAATAGCTCTTAATGCCGCATCTCTTCCGAGACCCGGGCCTTTTATCATAACTTCTGCTCGTTGCATACCTTGATCCACTACTGTCCGAATAGCATTTCCTGCTGCGGTTTGAGCGGCAAATGGTGTACCCCTTCTTGTACCCTTGAATCCACAAGCCCCGGCAGAGGACCAAGAAATTACTCGACCCCGTACATCTGTAACAGTCACAATGGTATTGTTGAAACTTGCTTGAACATGAATAACTCCCTTGGGGATTCTACGTGTATTCTTACGTGAACCAATACGTCTATTTCTACGCGAACCAATTTTTGGTATAGGTTTTGCCATATTTTATCATCTCATAAATATAAGTCAGAGATATATGGATATATCCATTTCATGTCAAAACAGATCCTTATTCTTTTTTTTTTTTTTTTTTTTACTTAATTTATTTTATTTATTTATTTGTACATCTGTACATCGGGTCCTTTAGATTTCGAGAGTCTTTTTGTTTTAGAAAGATTATCCTTGTCTTTGTTTATGTCTCGGGTTAGAACAAATTACTATAATTCGTCCCCGCCTACGGATCAATCGACATTTTTCACAAATTTTACGAACGGAGGCCCTTATTTTCATATTTGTCATTCCTTTTTTTAATTCCGAATCTACTTAATTGGAAGAAAATAAGTTTCTTGAAATTTTGAATTTCGAATTGTATCCTCACGAAAGAATGTTGAAATTGAAAAAACCGCCTAATCATTCAAGTCTTTGCTTTGGAGTCTCTAAATTATACGCCCTTTGGTTGAATCATAAGGACTTACCTCAATTTTTAGTCTATTTCCTGGTAGTATACGTATAAAACTACATGAAATCCTTTACGAAACAAAAAACAGAATAATTTTTTTGTTATCTAAACGAATCCGGAAGATACATACCATCGGTAAGTTGTTCAGTAATTAAACCCTCATGAATCCATTTTTGTTGTTTCATTCCAGGTAAAACCGCTTTGAAGTATCAACTAATGTAAGAGGGATAATATTATAAACTTGTCCTTTCTCTTTTTTCACAAATATGACCGTGTCGGCTATTAGAAAGATTACCATATATAACACAAAACTTCTCCGCCGATTCCTTCTAGTCGAGCCTTTCGGTCTGTCATTATACCTCGAGAAGTAGAAAGAATTACAACCCCCATTCCGCCTAAAATTCTAGGAATTCGTTGATAGTTAGAATATATTCGTAGACCGGGTCGACTGATCCGTTTTAAATTTAAAACAGTTCTATATGGTCCTTTCCTATTTCTTCTATGTCGTAGGGTTAAAACCAAAAAATATTTATTGCTTTCTTGATGTTTTCTCACGTTTTCAATAAAACCCTCTTGTAAAAGGATTTTAACAATATTTTCAGTGATGTTAGTAGATGGTATTCGAACTGTTCTTTTTTTATTCATGTCAGCATTTCGTATAGAGGTTATTATGTCAGCAATAGTGTCTTTACTCATGATAAACTAAGATTTTTGTTTCCCCCGAATTTTGATATAATCAACATGCTCTTTTTCTTTTTTTCTGAATTTTTGAATATTTATGAATTCTTTTTTTTTTTTATATTTATGAATTATTAAAGATATATACGTGATAGATAAACAATTTACTAATTAATTAAATAAATTTAATCAATTTCATTCAAATACTATATTAAGGTCTTCCCCTATAATACTTCAGGTGCTAATGAAACTATTTTAGTGAAATTTAACTGTCTTAATTCCCGGGCGATCGCGCCGAAAATTCGGGTTCCTTTTGGATTTCCTTCTTGATCAATAACAACCGCAGCGTTGTCATCATATCGTATTATCATACCGTTGTCGCGTTTGAGTTCTTTACAAGTACGTACAATGACAGCTCGGACCACTTCTGATCTTTCTAGAGGTGTATTTGGTACTGCTTCCTTGATTACAGCAACAATAATGTCACCAATATGAGCATATCGTCGATTACTAGCTCCTATGATTCGAATACACATCAATTCTCGGGCCCCGCTGTTATCCGCTACATTCAAATGGGTTTGAGGTTGAATCATATCATTTTTTTTTTTATCGGTTTTTTCTTTTTCAATGCAAAGGTATAAATAAAAAAAAAGAAATATTATTTGTTCAAAACAAAAAAAGAAACCTGCAATTGTTTTTTTTTCATCCCAAAAACCCCTTTCGTTTGTTTCTACATTCCTATCCAGAAAGAATGAATTGAGTTCGTATAGGCATTTTAGATGCCGCTATTGAAATAGCCCTTCTAGCTATATTTTCTGCTACTCCGCTCATTTCATAAAGTATTCTACCGGGTTTAACGACAGCTACCCAATATTCGGGAGATCCTTTCCCCGAACCCATACGTGTTTCTGTAGGTCTTACTGTAACAGGTTTGTCTGGAAATATGCGTACCCATATTTTTCCACCGCGGCGTGCATTTCGTGTCATTGCTCGCCGCCCTGCTTCTATTTGTCTAGATGTGATCCAAGCGGGTTCAAGCGCTTGAAGAGCATATCTACCGAAGCAAATACGATTACCTCGATAAGATATTCCTTTCATTCTTCCTCTGTGTTGTTTACGGAATCTGGTTCTTTTGGGGTTATAGTTGATGGTTGTTTAGCAATTCCATCCATCTCTACTACAGAACCGGACACGAGAGTTTCTTCTCATCCAGCTCCTCGCGAATTAAACAATTAAAAATAATTAAACAAAAAAAAATACACGGTTAATAATATATGGAATCGTGGGATTCTTTGAAATTTGATCTAATCGATTATAAATTAGAAATTTTTTGTGGTTTAATATAGAATTTAACACGTATTCTATTTATAGATAATGTCGTTTTGGTAGAACGCTATAATGAATCTTTATTTTGTTTTTCCTTTTATTTCGAATCGACTAAAATTTAGAAATAAAAAAAAAATTCGCGGGCGAATATTTACTCTTTCAACATAATATTTACTCTTTCAACATTCAGTTGTAAGATTAGTCTATGACATGACCTCTCAGAATAAATGAATAGGTTTCTGGTTCGTTCCGCCATCCTACTCAATGAATCATTAGGATTCGTTTTCAATAGAATCTTATGCATTCACAGGTTCTGTCGTTCCCACCACTTCTCGATTAATGATTAGGTCTGAATTTTACAACGGAGCCTCCAATTAAATTTATTCTTGAGTCAACCTTCTCAGTCTTTATTGGCTCGGGGCTCTTGATTTTTTGTTCTATGCACGGATTTGTCTAATTATGGATCAATCAGTATTGATGCTTTATTACATTCCCTTTATATGAGATGACTCATAGACCTTACATATTGGAATTATATATCATTAATATTCTTTTTCTATCTTTCTCTCACCCTTCCATTTATCTGTATACTTTATATTGCTTTACAACCCATAATATATTGCTTTACAACCCATAATCAGATTGTTTTTTTTTTTTTTTGTTTATGTAAAAAAGATTTCAGTTGCTACAATGATATGACTTATATATCATATCTTGACTGGTTCTTTCTATCCAGATAACACGAAGTGATGAGTTGGTTATTAGTTCTATAGTTATCAGTTTGTACTATGGGCTGTCCATTTTTTTGAATCCCAACCCTAAAAAAACCAACGAGTCACACACTAAGCATAGCAATTATATCAAATGATTAATCGAATTTTTATTCAACCTTATAGAATTGTTCTTTTTTTTTTTTTATTATTTACCAGAAAAAGAATGAAAGAGTTTGCCATTTTTTGTTTTATCACCAGATATAACTAAATATAAGTCAAGTAAGTTCTTATTATTCCTCGTCTACAAATATCCAAATTTTGATGCCTAATACCCCATAGATAGTTCGAACTGCATAGGAACAATAATCAATTTTAGCTCGAATGGTTTGTAGAGGAACTCTACCTTCTCGGATCCATTCAACACGTGCAATTTCTTTTCCGTCGATACGCCCTGCAATTTGTACTTGAATCCCTTTTGTACCTGCCTGTTCAGTTAATTCAATAGCTTTTTTCATTGCTTTGCGAAATGAAACTCTATTCTTTAATTGTCCGGCTATAAATTCTGCAAGAATATTGGGGTGCCCGTAAGGATTTGCAATTCTTGTAATAGCAATGTTGAGTTTTCGGTTTACACAATTGAGTTCTTTTTGTACATGCGTCTGTAATTCTTCGATTCTTCGAGTCCTGTCTTCTATTAATAACTTGGGGAATCCCATATAGATTATGACCTGAATCA